GTTCTTGTAGCTTATAAAAAGCATGACACTGAAGATGTCAAGATGGCTGCCACACACACCCGAGAACAAAAGACTTAGTCCTAACCTTACTGTTAGTTTTTGCTAGGTATATACATGCAAGTATCCGCGCTCCAGTGTAGAAGCCCTGGACACCTTTACTAGGCAGATAGGAGCGGGTATCAGGCTCACCACAACCGTAGCCCAAAACGCCTTGCAATTGCCACGCCCCCACGGGTATTCAGCAGTAGTTAATATTAAGCAATGAGCGCAAGCTTGACTTAGCCATAGCAAATCTAGGGTTGGTAAATCCTGTGCCAGCCACCGCGGTCATACAGGAGACCCAAATTAACATTATAACGGCGTAAAGTGTGGTAACATGCTATCCAAGTAACTAAGATTAAAAAGCAACTGAGCTGTCACAAGCCCAAGATGCCAATAAGGCCACTTTATCAAAGAAAATCTTAGAGCAACGATTAATTGAAGTCCACGAAAGCCAGGGCCCAAACTGGGATTAGATACCCCACTATGCCTGGCCCTAAATCTTGATGCTTACCCCTACTAAAGCATCCGCCCGAGAACTACGAGCACCAACGCTTAAAACTCTAAGGACTTGGCGGTGCCCCACACCCACCTAGAGGAGCCTGTTCTGTAATCGATGATCCACGATATACCTGACCATTCCTTGCCAAAACAGCCTACATACCGCCGTCGCCAGCCCACCTCCCCTGAAAGCCCAACAGTGGACGCAATAGCCCCACCACGCTAACAAGACAGGTCAAGGTATAGCCTATGGAATGGTAGTAATGGGCTACATTTTCTAGATTAGAACACACGGCAAAGGGGCCTGAAACGACCCCTGGAAGGCGGATTTAGCAGTAAAGTGGGACAATGGAGCCCTCTTTAAGCCGGCCCTGGGGCACGTACACACCGCCCGTCACCCTCCTCGCAGGCGCGCCCCCCCCCCCCCATACATTAATAAGCTATTCAGCCAAAGATGAGGTAAGTCGTAACAAGGTAAGTGTACCGGAAGGTGCACTTAGACTACCAAGACGTAGCTTAAACTAAAGCATTCAGCTTACACCTGAAAAATGTCTGCCAACCCCAGATCGTCTTGATGCCAAACTCTAGCCCAAACGACATGACCTGGAATAACAAAGCTACTCCCCAAAACCCAACTAAAGCATTTATTAGTCCCAGTATAGGCGATAGAAAAGACACCATTGGCGCGATAGAGATCACGTACCGTAAGGGAAAGATGAAATAGCAATGAAACCTAAGCTATAAACAGCAAAGATCAACCCTTGTACCTTTTGCATCATGGTCTAGCAAGAAAAACCAAGCAAAATGAATTTAAGTTTGCCTCCCCGAAACCCAAGCGAGCTACTTACGAGCAGCTATTGTTGAGCGAACCCGTCTCTGTGGCAAAAGAGTGGGATGACTTGTTAGTAGAGGTGAAAAGCCAATCGAGCTGGGTGATAGCTGGTTGCCTGTGAAACGAATCTAAGTTCACTCTTAATTCTCCTCCAAGGAAAACCCACAAACCCTAATGAAGCGAATTAAGGGCTATTTAAAGGAGGTACAGCTCCTTTAAAAAAGAATACAATCTCCACGAGCGGATAAATAATAACCCCCTCCACCATACTGTGGGCCCTCAAGCAGCCATCAACAAAGAGTGCGTTAAAGCTCTACCACATAAAAATATAAGAACCTTATGACTCCCTCCCCACTAACAGGCTAACCTATACCCAAATAGGAGAGTTAATGCTAGAATGAGTAACCAGGGTCCTCCCTCTACGACGCAAGCTTACATCCGTACATTATTAACAAACCCCCATATACGATCAATCAAACAAGCCCAGTATTAAGTGTATTGTTAACCCGACAGAGGAGCGTCCATTAAGAAAGATTAAAACCTGTAAAAGGAACTAGGCAAACCCGTCAAGGCCCGACTGTTTACCAAAAACATAGCCTTCAGCAAACCTAAAACAAGTATTGAAGGTGATGCCTGCCCGGTGACTCACGTTCAACGGCCGCGGTATCCTAACCGTGCAAAGGTAGCGCAATCAATTGTCCCATAAATCGAGACTAGTATGAATGGCTAAACGAGGTCTTAACTGTCTCTTACAGGCAATCGGTGAAATTGATCTCCCTGTACAAAAGCAGGGATAAACCCATAAGACGAGAAGACCCTGTGGAACTTCAAAACCAGCGACCACCTTAAATCACATACTCACCCACCGGGTTCACTGACACATAAGCCACTGGTCCGCGTTTTTCGGTTGGGGCGACCTTGGAGCAAAACAAAACCTCCAAAAATTAGACCACACCTCTAGACTGAGAGCAACCCCTCAACGTGCTAATAGCACCCAGACCCAATATAATTGATCAATGGACCAAGCTACCCCAGGGATAACAGCGCAATCTCCCCCGAGAGTCCGTATTGACGGGGAGGTTTACGACCTCGATGTTGGATCAGGACATCCTAGTGGTGCAGCCGCTACTAAGGGTTCGTTTGTTCAACGATTAACAGTCCTACGTGATCTGAGTTCAGACCGGAGCAATCCAGGTCGGTTTCTATCTATGATGAACTCTTCCCAGTACGAAAGGATAGGAAAAGTGAGGCCAATACCACAAGCAAGCCTTCGCCTTAAGTAATGAAACCAACTAAATTACAAAAGGCTATCACACCACATCACGTCCAAGAAAAGGACCAGCTAGCGTGGCAGAGCTCGGAAAATGCAAAAGGCTTAAGTCCTTTAAATCAGAGGTTCAAATCCTCTCCCTAGCTTAACCCAAACCACCCTACAGCCATGACCAACCACCCGCTTCTAATTAACCTCATCATAGCCCTCTCCTATGCCCTACCAATCCTAATCGCAGTAGCTTTCCTCACGCTAGTAGAACGCAAAATTCTAAGCTACATACAAGGTCGAAAAGGCCCAAACATCGTTGGGCCCTTTGGACTCCTGCAACCCCTAGCAGACGGTGTGAAGCTATTCATCAAAGAGCCCATCCGACCATCAACATCATCCCCCGTCTTATTTATCGCAACCCCAATACTCGCCTTACTCCTAGCGATCTCAATCTGAACTCCTCTGCCCCTTCCATTCTCCCTAGCAGACCTTAACCTAGGCTTACTTTTCTTACTGGCCATGTCAAGCCTAGCAGTATACTCCATTTTATGATCAGGCTGAGCCTCCAACTCAAAATACGCCCTAATCGGAGCATTACGAGCAGTAGCCCAAACAATCTCATACGAAGTCACACTAGCCATTATCTTACTCTCTATCGTTCTTATTAGCGGCAACTACACCCTCAACACCCTCGCAGTCACCCAAGAACCCCTCTACCTCATTTTCTCCTGCTGACCCCTCGCCATGATATGATATGTCTCCACCCTCGCTGAAACCAACCGTGCCCCCTTTGATCTAACAGAGGGAGAATCAGAGCTAGTGTCAGGGTTTAACGTAGAATACGCAGCGGGCCCTTTTGCCCTTTTCTTCCTAGCCGAATACGCCAATATCCTACTTATAAACACACTAACCACAATCCTATTCTTCAACCCAAGCTTTCTCAACCCCCCTCAAGAATTATTCCCCGTCATTCTTGCAACAAAAGTCTTGCTCCTGTCCGCAGGATTCCTGTGGATTCGCGCCTCCTACCCCCGATTCCGATATGACCAACTAATGCACCTACTATGAAAAAACTTCCTACCCCTCACACTAGCCCTATGCCTCTGACATACCAGCATACCAATCTGCTACGCGGGCTTACCCCCCTATCTAAGACCCCCCCCCCCCCCGGAAATGTGCCTGAACGTCAAGGGTCACTATGATAAAGTGAACATGGAGGTACACCAGCCCTCTCATTTCCTTTCACTTAGAAAGGCAGGAATCGAACCCACACTAAAGGGATCAAAACCCTCCATACTTCCTTTATATTACTTTCTAGTAGGGTCAGCTAAACAAGCTATCGGGCCCATACCCCGAAAATGATGGTTCAACTCCTTCCCCTGCTAATGAACCCCTCAGCAAATCTAATCTTTATTATCAGCCTACTTCTAGGAACAACCATCACTATCTCAAGCCATCACTGGATTATAGCCTGGGCTGGCCTTGAAATCAATACACTCGCCATCCTCCCCCTGATCTCAAAATCCCACCATCCACGAGCCATTGAAGCTGCCACTAAATATTTCCTAACCCAAGCAGCTGCCTCTGCTCTTGTCCTATTCTCCAGCATAACCAACGCATGACAGACCGGACAGTGAGACATTACCCAACTCTCCCACCCAACATCCTGCTTAATCCTTACCTCAGCAATCGCAATAAAACTAGGACTAGTGCCATTCCACTTCTGATTCCCAGAAGTACTTCAAGGCTCCCCCCTCACTACCGGCCTCCTCCTGTCCACCATCATAAAACTCCCCCCAATTGCACTACTTTACATAACCTCACCCTCACTAAATCCTACCCTATTAACTACCCTAGCTATCCTCTCTGCAGCCCTAGGGGGATGAATAGGCCTTAATCAAACACAAATCCGAAAAATCCTAGCCTTCTCCTCCATCTCCCACCTAGGCTGAATAACAATCATCATCGCCTACAGCCCTAAACTCACCCTTCTCAACTTCTACCTGTATGCTGTAATAACCACAGCTGTTTTCCTCACCTTAAACACAATCAAAGTGCTAAAACTATCCACTCTAATAACCTCATGAACCAAAACCCCCCCTTTAAACACAATATTACTCCTAACCCTCCTCTCCCTTGCAGGACTCCCCCCTCTAACAGGATTTCTGCCTAAGTGACTTATCATCCAAGAACTAACTAAGCAAGACATAGCTCTAGCAGCCACACTCATCTCCCTTCTCTCCCTACTGAGCTTATTCTTCTACCTCCGCCTTGCATACTGCACAACAATTACACTCCCCCCACACACTACAAACCACATGAAACAATGACGCACGAACAAGCCAACCAATGTTTCAACTGCCATCTTAACCACCATGTCCATCATACTCCTCCCCCTCTCTCCCATAATCCCCAGCCTCATTTAAGAAACTTAGGATAACCTAAACCGAAGGCCTTCAAAGCCTTAAACAAGAGTTAAACTCTCTTAGTTTCTGCTAAAGTCCGCAGGCTATTACCCTGCATCCCCTAAATGCAACTCAGGTGCTTTAATTAAGCTAGGACCTTACAACCCACTAGACAGATGGGCTTCGATCCCACAACTCTATAGTTAACAGCTATATGCCCTAACCAACAGGCTTCTGCCTAAGACCCCGGCACACACTTAATGCGCATCAATGAGCTTGCAACTCACTATGAACTTCACCACAGGGCCGATAAGAAGAGGAATCGAACCTCTGTAAAAAGGACTACAGCCTAACGCTTATACACTCAGCCATCTTACCTATGACATTCATTACCCGATGACTATTCTCAACCAACCACAAAGACATTGGAACCCTATACCTAATTTTCGGCGCATGAGCCGGAATAGTAGGTACAGCCCTAAGCCTTCTCATTCGATCAGAACTAGGCCAACCTGGAGCCCTTCTAGGAGACGACCAAGTCTACAACGTAATCGTCACAGCTCACGCTTTCGTAATAATCTTCTTCATAGTTATACCAATCATAATCGGAGGGTTCGGAAACTGACTAGTTCCCCTAATAATCGGAGCCCCAGACATAGCATTCCCACGAATAAACAACATAAGCTTCTGACTACTACCACCATCCTTCCTCCTCCTCCTAGCCTCCTCCACAGTTGAAGCGGGGGTAGGCACCGGTTGAACAGTATACCCCCCACTAGCCGGCAATCTAGCCCACGCCGGAGCCTCCGTTGACCTAGCAATCTTCTCCCTACACCTAGCTGGCATCTCCTCAATCCTCGGGGCAATTAACTTTATCACAACAGCCATCAACATAAAACCTCCCGCCCTCTCACAATACCAAACCCCCCTATTCGTCTGATCCGTCCTAATCACCGCAGTTCTACTACTTCTGTCCCTCCCTGTCCTCGCCGCAGGAATTACTATACTCCTCACAGACCGCAACCTCAACACCACCTTCTTCGACCCCGCAGGAGGAGGCGACCCAGTCCTATACCAACACCTCTTCTGATTCTTCGGCCACCCAGAAGTCTACATCCTAATTCTCCCAGGCTTTGGAATCATTTCCCACGTTGTAACCTATTACGCAGGCAAAAAAGAACCATTCGGCTACATAGGAATAGTATGAGCCATACTATCCATTGGATTCCTGGGCTTTATCGTCTGAGCTCACCACATGTTCACAGTAGGAATAGACGTTGATACACGAGCATACTTTACATCCGCCACTATAATCATTGCCATCCCAACCGGTATCAAAGTATTCAGCTGACTAGCCACCCTCCACGGAGGCACAATCAAATGAGACCCCCCAATGCTATGAGCCCTAGGATTCATCTTCCTGTTCACTATCGGAGGACTAACAGGAATCGTACTAGCAAATTCCTCACTAGACATCGCCCTGCACGACACCTACTACGTAGTAGCCCACTTCCACTACGTCCTATCCATAGGAGCAGTATTTGCAATCCTGGCAGGATTCACCCACTGATTCCCCCTATTCACCGGATACACCCTTCACTCAACATGAGCCAAAACCCAATTCGGTGTAATATTTGTAGGTGTAAACCTAACATTCTTCCCCCAACACTTCCTAGGCCTAGCCGGCATGCCTCGACGATACTCAGACTACCCAGACGCCTACACACTATGAAACACTATCTCCTCAGTAGGCTCACTTATCTCCCTAACTGCCGTAATCATACTGGTCTTTATCATCTGAGAAGCCTTTGCATCAAAACGTAAAGCACTACAACCAGAACTAACAAGCACTAACGTTGAATGAATCCACGGCTGCCCACCTCCCTTCCACACTTTCGAAGAGCCCGCTTTCGTCCAAGTCCAAGAAAGGAAGGAGTCGAACCCCCATATGTTGGTTTCAAGCCAACCGCATAAACCACTTATGCTTCTTTCTCATAAAGAGATGTTAGTAAAACAATTACATAGCCTTGTCAAGGCTAAATTGCAGGTGAAAACCCAGCACACCTCCACTCAAACATGGCCAACCACTCACAACTTAACTTCCAAGATGCTTCCTCCCCTATCATAGAAGAACTCATAGGATTCCACGACCACGCTCTAATGGTCGCACTAGCAATCTGTACCCTAGTCCTATACCTCCTGACCCAAACACTCACAGGAAAACTATCATCAAACACTGTTAACGCACAAGTAATCGAAATCATTTGAACAATCCTCCCAGCCATAGTCCTAGTTACACTCGCCCTACCCTCCCTACGAATCCTCTACATAATAGACGAGATTAACGAACCCGACCTGACCCTCAAGGCTATCGGCCACCAATGATACTGAACCTACGAATACACAGACCTCAAAGAACTAACATTCGATTCCTACATAATCCCAACAACAGACCTCCCTCTAGGACACTTCCGCCTACTAGAAGTCGACCATCGCGTTGTTGTCCCTATAAATTCCACCGTCCGAGTTATCGTCACCGCCGACGACGTCCTCCACTCATGGGCCGTCCCCAGCCTAGGAGTAAAAACTGACGCCATCCCAGGGCGCCTCAACCAAACCTCCTTCCTTGCCTCCCGACCGGGTGTCTTCTACGGACAATGCTCAGAAATCTGCGGAGCCAATCATAGCTTCATGCCAATCGTAGTAGAATCCACCCCTCTATCCGACTTCGAAAACTGATCCTCCTTAGTACCATCCTAATCATTAAGAAGCTATGAATCAGCATTAGCCTTTTAAGCTAAAGAAAGAGGGCACTCCCCCTCCTTAATGACATGCCCCAACTAAACCCCCACCCCTGATTTTTTATCATGCTCACCTCATGACTCACCCTCTCCCTAATCATCCAACCCAAACTCCTAACCTTCCTATCAATAAACCCACCCTCTAATAAACCACCCGTCACCCCAAACACCACCCCCTGAACCTGACCATGAACATAAGTTTCTTCGACCAATTCTCAAGCCCATCCCTCCTAGGAATCCCACTAATCCTCATTTCAATAACATTTCCAGCCCTCCTGCTGCCATCCCTAGACAACCGATGAATCACCAACCGACTCTCAACCCTTCAACTATGGTTCGTCAACCTAATCACAAAACAACTAATAATGCCCCTAGACAAAAAAGGACACAAATGAGCCCTAATCCTAACCTCCCTCATAATCTTCCTCCTGCTCATTAATCTTCTAGGCCTACTACCCTACACATTCACACCAACCACTCAACTATCCATAAACCTAGCCCTAGCCTTCCCCCTATGACTAGCCACCCTACTAACAGGACTGCGAAACCAACCCTCCGCCTCTCTAGGCCATCTCCTGCCAGAAGGTACCCCCACCCCACTAATCCCAGCCCTCATCCTAATCGAAACAACAAGCCTACTCATCCGCCCATTAGCACTAGGCGTCCGCCTAACAGCCAACCTCACAGCAGGCCACCTTCTCATCCAACTCATCTCTACAGCCACAACAGCCCTATTCTCTACGATACCCCTGGTATCCCTCCTGACCCTACTAATTCTCCTCCTACTAACCATCCTAGAAGTGGCGGTAGCAATAATCCAAGCCTATGTCTTTGTTCTCCTACTAAGCCTTTACCTACAAGAAAACATCTAACCCCAATGGCACACCAAGCTCATTCCTACCACATAGTTGACCCTAGCCCCTGACCTATCCTAGGAGCAGCCGCTGCTCTACTAACCACCTCAGGCCTAACAATATGATTCCACTACAACTCCCCCCGACTCCTTATCTTAGGCCTACTCTCAACCATCCTCGTTATATTCCAATGATGACGCGACATCGTACGAGAAAGCACATTCCAAGGCCACCACACCCCTACCGTACAAAAAGGACTACGCTACGGAATAGCCCTATTCATCACATCAGAAGCCTTCTTCTTCCTAGGCTTTTTCTGAGCCTTCTTCCACTCAAGCCTCGCCCCCACGCCCGAACTAGGAGGACAATGACCGCCCGTCGGAATTAAACCACTCAACCCCATAGAAGTGCCCCTCCTTAACACCGCCATCCTCCTAGCCTCAGGAGTCACTGTCACATGGGCCCACCACAGCATCACAGAAGCCAATCGAAAACAAGCAATCCAAGCATTACTACTAACCGTACTCCTAGGATTCTACTTCACCGCTCTACAAGCCATAGAATACTACGAAGCCCCCTTCTCTATTGCCGATGGAGTCTATGGATCAACATTCTTCGTCGCCACTGGATTCCATGGCCTCCATGTAATTATTGGCTCCACATTCCTTCTAGTCTGCCTTCTACGCCTAATTAAATACCACTTCACATCAAACCACCACTTCGGATTTGAAGCAGCCGCCTGATACTGACACTTTGTAGACGTCGTATGATTATTCCTCTATATTTCTATCTACTGATGAGGATCTTGCTCTTCTAGTATATCAATTACAATCGACTTCCAATCCTTAGAATCTGGTTTAAGCCCAGAGAAGAGCAATAAACATAATCTTATTCATACTAACCATATCACTAGCCCTAAGTATCCTCCTAACAGTACTAAACTTTTGACTCGCCCAAACAACCCCCGACTCAGAAAAACTATCTCCATACGAATGCGGGTTCGACCCACTAGGATCCGCCCGACTTCCCTTCTCAATCCGTTTCTTTCTCGTAGCCATCCTCTTCCTTCTATTCGACCTAGAAATCGCCCTACTCCTCCCACTACCGTGAGCAACCCAGCTACAATCTCCAACCACCACTCTAGCCTGAACCTCCGTACTCATCACACTCCTCACCCTAGGCCTAGTATATGAATGAATCCAAGGAGGACTAGAATGAGCAGAATAACAGAAAGTTAGTCTAATCAAGACAGTTGATTTCGACTCAACAGATTATAGCCCCCACCCTATAACTTTCTTCATGTCTTACTTACACTTAAGTTTCTACGCAGCCTTCACCCTAAGCAGCCTAGGCCTAGCCTTCCACCGAACCCACCTAATCTCAGCTCTACTATGCTTAGAGAGCATAATGTTGTCCATATACGTTGCCCTAGCCATATGACCCATCCAAACACAAACATCCTCCCCCACTATCCTACCCATCCTCATACTAACATTCTCTGCCTGCGAAGCAGGTACAGGACTAGCCCTACTAGTAGCCTCAACCCGAACCCATGGGTCTGACCACCTAAACAACTTTAACCTCCTACAATGCTAAAAGTCATCGCCCCAACTGCAATACTCCTACCCCTAGCTCTCCTCTCACCACGCAAACACCTATGAACTAACATTACAATATACAGCCTATTAATCGCCAGCATCAGCCTCCAATGACTCACCCCCACATACTACCCAAGCAAAGGCTTAACCCCCTGAACATCCATTGACCAAATTTCTTCCCCCCTACTAGTCCTCTCATGCTGACTTCTCCCACTCATAATTATAGCAAGCCAAAACCACCTAGAACAAGAACCCATCATCCGCAAACGAATTTTCGCCACAACAGTAATCCTAGCACAACTATCCATCCTACTAGCCTTCTCGGCCTCAGAACTTATACTCTTTTACATCGCATTCGAAGCCACCCTTATCCCCACCCTCATCCTTATCACACGATGAGGAAATCAACCAGAACGCCTAAACGCCGGCATTTACCTCCTATTCTATACACTCGCCAGCTCACTCCCACTGCTAATTGCCATCCTCCACCTGCATAACCAAATCGGCACACTATACCTCCCAATACTTAAACTCTCACACCCTACATTAAACTCCTCCTGATCCGGCCTAATTGCAAGCCTAGCCCTCCTACTAGCCTTCATAGTCAAAGCCCCCCTATACGGCCTACACCTATGACTCCCCAAAGCCCATGTAGAAGCACCCATCGCAGGCTCCATACTACTAGCCGCTCTCCTCCTAAAACTCGGAGGTTACGGCATCATACGAATCACAATCCTGGTCAACCCAACATCAAACAACCTACACTACCCCTTCATCACCCTAGCTTTATGAGGAGCATTAATGACCAGCGCCATCTGCCTGCGCCAAACTGACCTAAAATCGCTAATTGCCTACTCATCTGTAAGCCACATAGGCCTTGTCGTAGCAGCAACCATAATCCAAACCCAATGAGCATTCTCAGGAGCAATAATCTTAATAATTTCACACGGCCTAACCTCCTCCATACTATTCTGCCTAGCCAATACCAACTACGAACGAACCCATAGCCGAATCCTTCTCCTCACACGAGGACTCCAACCCCTCCTGCCCCTTATAGCCACCTGATGACTTCTAGCCAACCTAACAAATATAGCCCTCCCCCCAACAACCAATCTCATAGCAGAACTAACCATTGTAATTGCACTCTTCAACTGATCTCCCCTCACAATCATCCTAACAGGAGCCACAATCCTACTCACCGCCTCATATACCCTGCACATGCTAATAATAACACAACGAGGCACCCTCCCCTCTCACATCACATCAATTCAAAACTCCTCCACACGAGAGCATCTCCTTATAACCCTACACATAATCCCCATGATACTACTAATCCTGAAACCCGAGCTAATCTCCGGTATCCCCATATGCAAGTATAGTTTCAACCAAAACATTAGACCGTGACTCTAAAAATAGAAGTTAGACCCTTCTTACCTGCCGAGGAGAGGCAAACCAACAGGAACTGCTAATTCCCGTATCTGAGTATAAAACCTCAGTCTCCTTACTTTCAAAGGATAATAGTAATCCAATGGTCTTAGGAGCCACTCATCTTGGTGCAAATCCAAGTGAAAGTAATGGACCTTTCACTGATCCTAAACACATTCATAATCCTAACCCTAACAACCCTCTCCACACCCATCCTATTTCCCCTCCTATCCAAAAGCCTCAAAAATAACCCCACCACAATCACAAACACAGTCAAAACCTCCTTTCTAATCAGCCTAATCCCCATAACAATCTACATTTACTCAGGGACAGAAAGCCTCACCTCTCTATGAGAATGAAAATTCATCACTAACTTCAAAATTCCCATCAGCCTAAAAATAGACTTTTACTCCCTCACCTTCTTCCCCATTGCACTATTCGTGTCATGATCCATCCTGCAATTCGCATCATGATACATAGCCTCAGACCCCTACATCACAAAATTCTTCACCTACCTACTATTCTTCCTAATCGCCATACTCATTCTAATCATCGCCAACAACCTATTTGTCCTATTCATCGGATGAGAAGGAGTCGGAATCATATCCTTCCTACTAATCAGCTGATGACACGGCCGAGCAGAAGCTAACACTGCCGCCCTCCAAGCCGTACTCTACAACCGAATCGGAGACATCGGACTTATCCTCTGCATAGCATGACTTGCCTCCACCATAAACACCTGAGAAATCCAACAACTCCCCACCCCCTCCCAAACCCCTACACTACCCTTACTAGGCCTCATCCTAGCCGCAACCGGAAAATCTGCCCAATTTGGTCTTCACCCATGACTCCCAGCCGCAATAGAAGGACCAACCCCTGTATCCGCCCTACTCCACTCCAGCACAATAGTAGTAGCCGGAATCTTCCTACTCATTCGAACCCACCCCCTATTTAACAACAACCAAACCGCCCTATCCCTATGCCTATGCCTAGGAGCTCTAACCACACTATTCGCAGCCACATGCGCCCTCACCCAAAACGACATTAAAAAAATCATTGCCTTCTCCACTTCAAGCCAACTAGGACTAATAATAGTCACAATTGGACTAAACCTCCCCGAACTAGCTTTCCTCCACATCTCCACCCACGCATTCTTCAAGGCCATACTCTTCCTATGCTCCGGCTCCATCATCCACAGCCTAAACGGAGAACAAGACATTCGAAAAATAGGAGGGCTACAAAAAATACTACCAACAACAACTGCATGCCTCACTATCGGCAACCTTGCCCTAATGGGAACACCATTCCTGGCCGGATTCTACTCAAAAGACCAAATCATCGAAAGCCTAAACACCTCCTACCTAAATACCTGAGCACTACTCCTAACCCTCCTAGCCACATCATTCACCGCAGTATACACAATTCGCATAACCGTACTAGTACAAGCCGGCTTCGTCCGAATCCCACCCCTAACCCCAATAAACGAAAACAACCCCGCAGTAACATCCCCCATTACTCGACTCGCACTAGGAAGCATCCTAGCAGGATTCCTCATCACCTCATTCATCACCCCTACAAAAACACCCCCCATAACCATACCTCTCTCCATCAAAATAACTGCCCTAATCGTAACCGCCCTAGGAATCGCTCTAGCACTAGAAATCTCAAAAATAGCCCAAACACTTATCCTCACAAAACAAACCCCCCTCTCAAACTTCTCTACATCCCTAGGATACTTTAACCCCCTAACCCACCGTCTAAGCACAACCAACTTCCTCAACGGGGGACAAAATATTGCCTCCCATCTAATCGACCTCTCCTGATATAAAATAATAGGACCAGAAGGACTAGCACACTTACAGTTAACAGCAACCAAAACTGCCACCCTCCTCCACTCCGGACAAATTAAAGCCTACTTAAGCTCATTCGCCCTATCCATTCTCATCATCCTCATATCCACATATAGAAACAACCAATGGCCCTCAATCTTCGTAAAAACCACCAAATCCTAAAAATCATCAACAACGCCCTAATTGACCTTCCCACACCCTCAAACATCTCAACATGATGAAACTTCGGATCCCTGTTAGGAGTTTGCTTAATCACTCAAATCATCACAGGTCTCCTTCTAGCCATGCACTACACAGCAGACACCAACCTAGCCTTCTCCTCCGTCGCCCACATATGCCGAGACGTCCAATTCGGCTGACTCATCCGCAACCTCCATGCAAACGGAGCCTCCTTCTTCTTCATCTGCATCTACCTACACATCGGACGAGGAATCTACTACGGCTCATACCTAAATAAAGAAACCTGAAACATTGGAGTCATCCTCCTCCTAACCCTCATAGCAACAGCCTTTGTAGGATACGTCCTACCATGAGGCCAAATATCCTTCTGAGGAGCTACCGTAATCACAAACCTATTCTCAGCCATCCCCTACATTGGACAAACACTAGTCGAATGAGCCTGAGGCGGATTCTCCGTCGACAACCCTACCCTCACCCGATTCTTTGCCCTTCACTTCCTCCTCCCATTCGTCATCGTAGGCCTCACACTCGTCCACCTAACCTTCCTGCACGAAACGGGCTCAAATAACCCAATGGGCATCCCCTCAGACTGCGACAAGATCCCCTTCCACCCCTACTACACCATCAAAGACATCCTAGGCTTCGTACTAATACTCTCTCTGCTCGTCTCACTAGCCCTATTCTCCCCCAACCTCCTAGGCGACCCAGAAAACTTCACACCAGCCAACCCACTAACCACCCCTCCCCACATCAAACCTGAATGATACTTCCTATTCGCCTACGCCATCCTTCGATCCATCCCAAACAAACTAGGAGGAGTACTAGCCCTAGCCGCCTCAATCCTAGTCCTATTCCTCATGCCACTACTTCACACATCCAAACTACGATCAATAACATTCCGCCCCCTATCACAAATCCTATTCTGAGCCCTAGTCACCAACGTCCTCATCCTAACCTGAGTAGGAAGCCAGCCAGTAGAGCACCCATTCATCATCATTGGCCAACTAGCCTCACTCACATACTTCCTAATCATTCTAGTCCTATTCCCCCTTGCGGCCCTCCTAGAAAATAAACTACTTAAGCTCTAATTAACTCTAATAGTTTATAAAAACATTGGTCTTGTAAACCAAAGATTGAAGACTAAACCCCTTCTTAGAGTTTCCCCCCCCCCCCCTTCCCCTTCAGGAAGAAGGGACTCAAACCCTCCTCTCCAACTCCCAAAGCTGGCATTTTTCAACTAAACTACTTCCTGACACACCCACTAAACAGCCCGAATCGCCCCCCGAGACAACCCCCGCACAAGCTCTAAAACCACAAACAAAGTCAACAACAACCCTCACCCCCCAATCAAAAGCAACCCCACTCCCTCCGAATATAACACAGCCACCCCACTAAAATCCGACCGAACCGACAACAAACCCCCACTATTCACAGTCCCCTCACCAACCAACAACCCTAACGCACCACTCATCACAAAACCCACCACCACAACCAACCCCATCCCAAACCCATAACCAACAACCCCAGAACTTCCCCAAGCCTCCGGATACGGCTCTGCCGCCAATGAAACCGAATATACAAACACTACCAACATCCCCCCCAAATAAACCATAACAAGCACCAAAGAAACAAAAGAAACGCCCAAACTCACCAGCCAACCACACCCTGCAACCGCCGCCACAACCAACCCCAACACCCCATAATAAGGGGAAGGGTTAGAAGCAACCGCTAATCCCCCCAAAGCGAAACACAAACCCAAAAACAGTACAAACTCTATCATAGTTCCCGCCCGGCCTCTCTCCGGGACTTGCGGCCCGAAAAGCCGCTGTTATAAATTTAACTACAAGAACGCCTAGTTCTGACCCCCCCCCCTTCCCCCCCCAGCGCATTTTCTTCTTGCTTCCAGGGTATGTATAATATGCATCACTCTCTCTGCCCCATCAGACAGTCCATGAAATGTAGGATAGCCAACGTCATACGTCATGCCCCTCCACCAAAAGCCCAAACATTATCTCCAAAACGGACCTCATTCGGCCAACACACCTACCAGGCACATTCTTGCTTCAGGTACCATATAGCCCAAATGCGTCTACCTACAGCCAAGCCGCAAGCGTCACCCAAAGACCCAGGAACTTATCTACTATACACACTTCCCAACCTCGGAAACGACTATTGTCACAGTACACCTTTGAATTCCCCTAGTCTACTGAATTCGCCCACCTCCTAGGTACGATTCTTCACCAACAGCCTTCAAGCACTCCCAAGCCAGAGGACATGGTTATCTATTGATCGCGCTTCTCACGAGAACCGAGCTACTCAACGTCTAAAGTACCCTACGTTATTGCCCTGCAGGCGCATACATCTCCTAACCTTGCTCTTTTGCGCTATTGGTTGTAACTTCAGGAACATACCTGACGAATTCCCTCCTCCTTGCTCTTCACAGATACAAGTGGTCGGTTGAATACTCCTCCCTATTCTCATTATTTCGGCATACCGACCTCTTACACTTGTTTTTTCTTAGCGTCTCTTCAATAAACCCCTCAAGTGCAGAGCAGGTGATATCTTCCTCTTGACATGTCCATCACATGACCGCCGAACATATGAATCCCCTAACACCCAGAATGTCATGGTTTAACGGATAAGGTCGTCGCAAACTTGGCACTGATGCACTTTGACCCCATTCATGGAGGGCGCGCTACCTACCTCTAGACAACAGATAGTGTAATGGTTGCCGGACATATTAATTATTTTATCAAATTCTAGGAATTTACATTTAAATTCCATTTTACGCATCTATTTTTTTTATCTTGACATTTTTAAAATTTTTTTATCAAACAATCAAACCATATATTCCTAGATTGTCCAAACCATTCACCATCAACATTTACAACTTACTTTCCTCTACATTTCCTGCTAACATAAAACAACAACTAACCATCATCACCACCATATTTTTCCCCCCCTTTTCCCCTACCCCACACAAAACAGCCCTTACAAAAACCAAACAAAAATACAAACCATGACACCAAACCACCAAAGGAACCCCCCCCCC